CATAGTTTCGTTTGTTTGCTGTGAGTCATGTCTCGTTTCAAGGTTTATCCAACAGAATCTCACTTACACTTACTTCGATTCTATTTAGATATGGTGTACACATATCATGCTCTGATTCTTATACAAATAAAACTCTTTCAATTTCACTTTGTCTCGGATTCTCTATAAAAAACGAATTAAAGAATATTTTCAATAATTTGAATTGAAATATTTAAGATTCATATTATTCATATTCATAAATAAAATGAATAAAAAAAAAAGATTCAATTAAATATATTAAACATAAATGTTATGTGAAAATGGAAATATTAAATTAATATAATCAAAGAAGGGGTCTGGCTCATTTTTTCTCTTTTTTTTTTCTTAGTGATTTAGAATATAGTCAGTAGTCAGATGTAGTAGAATATCTAGGGATTTCCATCTCATTATGGTATATGCTACTCGGTTGACGTTGGTGTATTCTTTTGATTAAGATCTGCTGTATAGAGGGTCATTGTTTCTATTGATTCGATACGGATACAGAAACAGAATGCATCGACCAATTCCATTCTCTCTCCTTGTCCCAGATTTATACTTAATTGATTTTATTCAATCCGTTGAATTGTGAGGAACCCATGAGTTGTTATATATTAAGGGTTCCTATACCCAAATTAGAAACTTTGGACCTGTACTACCCCGACCTTACTTACCCCCAGAAACAATCGGGTTATTTAATTGAATTCGAGTTAGAAGTCTTGAAAGAGCATTCCATTTCGGACCCATTTCCAGGACTAAAGATCGTGATTTGGAATGACTCGAAATGCTTGTTAATGTAATAACATCTAGTAAGACCAACCAACGGGTTAGGCTTCGTGACAATAAAAAGGTTGTTTCTTATGAAGCAAACCTGCATAATGGGGCATAGTGCAGTGGTATAATCGGCGGAATCGTAAATGATCTACAGAAGATACGTCTAATGGAATGGAATCACGTGTTGTCGAACGATTCGATTCGGCAGACGACCAAATCTACAAACCAACTCATAAAAATAGAAGAGGGCGCAAACATTGATACATTTAGGACCAATTTTATTATCTCCGAAACAATCAATTGGGGTTGTTGTTCCACCAAAAAGCGATGAGTTGGGGGATTCGTAACTCATCCAATCCAAGTTCAAATGGCTCCTAATCTTCTTGCATAAAGTCTGATCGGTAGAATTGGAATGGAATGATGAGCAATTGGATTGGAGTAGATTGGAATACAAAAAAAATAAGTATTGTACATAAACAGAAAAATGACTACTTGTTTTTTTTGTGGTTATACGAAGAAAAGCCTATTTTACAATGTTTCCAATGAAACTTACCAAAGAGCTTCATTTTGGAAACTCCACCTTTTCTACAAATACAAGAACAAGAATAGGTACTAGATCCATGTGACTTACTATTCGATTTGATTTGGTTGGGTCAGGTTGGAGTTTTTAGCCAGACTCATGTTATGATTTTGACTTCATAAATTGACTTGGGTATACCAAAGCAAAGGTGTATCACTAAATCTTAGATCATGGACAAGAAAAGAGGAAAAAGGCGTATGTCATTCACACACGAAGATTAATGAAGAAGAATGAGTTTGTTTCTACGAGATTTGAAAACACCGATCCGATTGGATCCATTGGAAAAAATTCTTGTTTTCATTTTCATGCCCGACGGATCGATTTCCGTAAGCATGTGAGAATGATTCCATTTCTATGGGCCAATCAACTGGCCAGGCCAGCTACAAGCACTAATTAGGAAATGAAAACTATACTAAAATGTATAGGGCTATACGGACTCGAACCGTAGACCTTCTCGGTAAAACAGATCAAACTGATTATTGTCGAAATGATTTGAACTGTTTCAAAGACCCAACATGCATTTTTTTTTTGCATCGGGCTCTTTCATTAACTGATATAAAGATCAGTTAGTCCACCATATTTTTTCTTGACAGGAAGATAACGAGATGGCTCCATGTGCTCTGATTCATTATTTGTATTCTGATCCAGGAGCAATACCAAAGTGTTTCAAAGAAGGGGTACCTTGACGTAGGTATGCCTCCGGCCTAGATCAACCTAAGTTAAATGGAGTCTCTATCGCTCCGCTCCAAGAGTCAAATATGATACTTCATACACCTTAAAGTTCATAGGACGAAAAGAGGTTATTTTGAGGTCCTTATACTCATCTCATTATGCCTAGCATTGAATGAACCGGTATTTACCTTATCAATTATCAAATCAATGATGGGTTCTATTTGGCACCTGAATCGGAACAAAATACTTGTCAGGCTATTGTTCTCTTGTTTCCTCGAATCCATAGAGTAAGACATCGATTTCTCAATAAGATCAATTCTGTTGATTGCATGATGGACTTCCCTGAAAAAGCATTGGCGCGCGTGTAAACGAGGTGCTCTACCTAACTGAGCTATAGCCCTTGCTCATAGATATCTTAACATCTAGAGAATTTGTTGTCAAGATGGGTATTCCATAACC